ATTGGATTACTTTTTTTGTACTGTATCTGAAACGAATCTTGTCTATTCCCAAGGTTCTACCCTTCTAGACTTTTTAATTGAAAACCAACCAAAAAACTGAACGGATATATTAACATTGGTTTTTAATGAGAGTAGGTACCGCATGAACAAAAAACAAAGAGTAACCCTAATATATTCTTTTCTTTCAATATATATATGCTCTTGACTCACCTCAAAAAATAGGGGGCATATCTATAGACCCCCAAAAGGATATAGATATATATTTTTATCTATACAAATGATAAGTATGTATCATGATCTAGACTAGTAACGAATATGTATACCGATCCATAGAAATTAATTTATATCAGTATCCATTATTAATCACATGCCAGGAACCAGATTTGAACTGGTGACACGAGGATTTTCAGTCCTCTGCTCTACCAACTGAGCTATCCCAGCTCTTCCCGATGCATCATTCCCATACTATTTAGAGGGCTTGTTGGGTATATGCCAGTCAATTAAATAGACTAAAAAAAGCATTAAATAAAAAGTCTTACCCTGGAATTTATTTTTCTTGGATCTTCAAAAAGAATACTTTGTTTTGTAATGTAAGTTTCACTAAAAATAATTATATGGACTGTGTATGATTCAAATGGGGATTCCTTTCGCATAGATGTTGATTTGCACATCTACTGATCTACTGTATATATCACAAGACTTATCTGTGATAAGAGATAAATCTTTCTCCCACGATCCGATCCATTTGTGAAAGAGTAGAATGGCTGAGAAACATAACTAATGCAGAACCGCTGAAAAAAAAAGGATAAAAAAAAAGTGAGATAAACAGTTAGGGAGTCAAGCGGGCTTTTTATTGGGGATAGAGGGACTTGAACCCTCACGATTTAAAAAGTCGACGGATTTTCCTCTTACTATAAATTTCATTTTTGTCGTTATTAATATTGACATGTATAATGGGACTCTATCTTTATTCTCGTCCAATTAGTTAGTTCTTTAAAAGATCTATCAGACTATGGAGTGACTTATTTGATCAGTGAATATTCGATTCTTACTTAAACTTGGAATCGATTCACACGAATTCTTCCATTTTGTATATGCTATACACATTATACATATTATACATACATATTCTACATATAAATAGAAAATCAAAAAGAAAGATTTTGATCGCCATTAATCTTTGTCATTTTATTACAAATATGTCTATGTGTTCATCCTTTTTGGAGTTTAACATAGAAGGATTCCTCGATCAACGTAGTCAACTCTATTCGTTAGAACAGCTTCCATTGAGTCTCTGCACCTATCCGTTTTATTCTTGCTTTATGAACCCTGTTTGTTTTATGAACACTGGATTTGGCTCAGGATTGCCCCTTTTTAATTCCAGGGTTTCTCTGAATTTGAAAGTAACCGCTTAGTATGTTTCCATACCAAGGCTCAATCCAATCAAGTCCGTAGCGTCTACCAATTTCGCCATATCCCCCCTTTTTTTTGAGACTAGGATCTCATTGGGATGTCATACCCCTCTTTCATTCATTTATTCTGGAGCCGTTTACTTTGATAATTCTTTCAATATGCATTTCTATATCGAAAAAGTGTCTCCTACTATCTATATCGAAAAAGTGTCTCCTACTATTCCTACTATGTTGATATTTTGATATTTTGGAGGATCAGTATTTATTTGTATTTAGTCCAACTAAAAATGATTCTATCATTGATGTATCCGCAATTCAATATGGATGGATATATACCACATACATATGCCCTCCATTATTCTCATTTTTACCTCGATGTTTGGAATACTAAAACGTTCGATTCTTTTTTTATCCTTATCCCCTACCTTTCTGAATGAAACCAGAAGGAAGTCTCATTATAAATGACCATCGAGTACATGTTCCTCGACGCTAGGGGGACCCCCCTCTTGGGGGGTGTTTCTTAAATTTATTATTGAATTTATTTTTTTTTTTAGTCGGTATGCGAAATTCGACTTAATCATATATCTATATCATATATACTATAATTAAAAATTAAAATAATTAATATAAATATAAAAAAAGCTCGATTAGAGCAATCCTAACCAGAATCATCTGTTTTAGAGTTCGTTTTTATATTCTTATTCTATCTTTAGAGCTTTAGAGAGATGATAATGGTTTCGAACTAGATGGTTTTGAAGCTTCTGAAAAAATTTGGTGTGGATCGTCTATCCGGTTTCGATAAAAATTTTTATAGTAAGCACCTTCTCTTCCTTTTTGCTCGAGTTCTTGAATAACAGATTCGAGAGCGTCAAGCTCAATAATATCTGTGTTATTTGTTTCTTTCAGCCAAAAAGCCCCTCGTTGCATCCAAAAACCGGTAGGATCTAGTGAGGACATAATTCTTAGAATGTGTGTCCTCTGATGATACGAATGGTTAGCTTCTCTTTTTACTGCGACATTGGCCCTGGCGTCGCCTCTTTAGCCTTTCTTTTCGCTTGTGCGTAAGCCCACTTCTTCGCATATTTCCAATTATCATTTTGGTCATATGCGACATTTTCACAAGTATCCCTGTAATTTTTTTTTTTCACGTTTGCGCAATGAGCGCCGTTGCAATTTTTCCTCTAACTCCGCTAGTGTCGACCCCCTATTTTTACTGTCTGTTTACCCTCTGTGTCTAAGTAAAAAACGTCGGCACTGATAGGAGCTAGGGGCATTAGGCACATTCCTGGCTGATTGTGCATACGGTAACCACTCGCGTCGCGCGAGAGACTAAGGTTAAGAGAGTAACCCCTGCTGTTAGCAGGGCGTCTTGCATAAACATAGAATATATAGTATACCTCCTCGTTTTGTTATATATTTTTTTTATTAATTTAAATTTAAATGGTTTATTTCTTTTTCTTGAAATTGCCTTCAGATATTATTTAAATGATACCCCTACCCTAACGTCAATAGAAAGGAATACCTCGATCCTGCAATATAGATTGTATGCAATAGTTAAGATTATGCAATAGCGAAGATTCCAGTAGTTTACTAAACTCCTATGCACAGTACAATTTCTTTTATGTATGCGAGCCCGCTTAGCTCAGAGGTTAGAGCATCGCATTTGTAATGCGATGGTCATCGGTTCGATTCCGATAGCCGGCTTTTCTTTTTATTTTTACATAACATAATATAATTAATAAAATAATTTAATTTTACTATTTTATTTATATTTAATTTAATAATGTCTCAGGAATTCAGGAATATTGAAAAGACTTCTTAACCCCTCTCCAACTCCAAGGATCACTGATCCATTATGGCGTAAGAACTTTCATGAATAAAAAATGGCTTGGAGCAATTAAATTTCTACCGAACAAATCGGAAAAAGTATACCTAACTTCCTAATATATACAAACTGGATATTGATCCAATTCATCTCATTCTTCTTTACAGTATTTCAGTGGATTTAGCTTCGTTTAGTTCAGTCTTAATTTAGGTTTATTTTGTAAATCCGTAAAATTCAATACAATAAAAATAAGGAGTCTTTATGTCTCGTTACCGAGGGCCTCGTTTCAAAAAAATACGCCGTTTGGGCGTTTTACCGGGACTAACTGGTAAAAAGCCGACACCTGGAAGTGATATTAGAAACCAATCGCGTTCCGGGAAAAGGTCTCAATATCGTATTCGTCTTGAAGAAAAACAAAAATTGCGTTTTCATTATGGTCTGACAGAGAGACAATTACTTAAATACGTTCATATCGCCGGAAAAGCCAAAGGGTCAACAGGTCAGGTTTTACTACAATTACTTGAAATGCGTTTGGATAACATCCTTTTTCGATTAGGTATGGCTTCGACCATTCCTGGAGCCCGACAATTAGTTAACCATAGGCATATTTTAGTTAATGGTCGTATAGTAGATATACCAAGCTATCGATGCAAACCTCGAGATATTATTACTACAAGGGATGAACAAAAATCCAGAGCTCTGATTCAAAATTATCTTGATTCAGCCCCCCATGAGGAATTGCCAAAACATTTGACTCTTCACTCATCCCAATATAAAGGATCAGTCAATCAAATAATAGATAGTAAGTGGGTCGGTTTGAAAATAAATGAGTTGCTGGTCGTAGAATATTATTCCCGCCAGACTTGAACCTAACTAAAATAATGAAAAAACAAGGGATCGGAGAATTTTGCCCCCCCCTTTTTTTGCGAAATAAATCAACCATACCATAAGGTAAAGGAACTTGATCTGGATTTTTATCCCATTCATGTATCATAAATGGATCGAGGGGATATTTTAATGCCTTGATTACTCTTTACCAATATTTACCACAACAATTATAAAATAAAATAGGTATCTATATTAAAATTAAATTAAAGAAAGTTCTAAACTATTGGAATAAAATAGTATCTATTGTTGTTATTTTTTTTGATACATTGGGGTCAGTAATGTTCGTGAATTAGGTGAAGGTACGGAAAGAGAGGGATTCGAACCCTCGGTAAACAAAAGCCTACATAGCAGTTCCAATGCTACGCCTTGAACCACTCGGCCATCTCTCCTACATAATCTTATGATTATGACCCAGAAACCGAGTGAATAGCGAGTCATTCATAGTATTGTAGTGCAGTATTCATATTATTGCATATTGCAGTATAGCTTACCGATCAATTCTAAAAATTAGAAATAGAATATAAAAAAGGGGGGGGGATAAAAAAAAGATATAATATATATATGTTTTTGTAAAAAACCATTAAAAACAAACATGAATAGATATCTCTTTTGTTTGTTTTGTCAAGAAGTCGTCTTTTTCTGATATTTATATTATACCGGACCGGATTAAACCAATGGAATTGGAACGAATCGTCTGATGGATTCATATTTTATACTATGATTACATATAGTTAGACGATAGTTCTATTTATACAATGGTTTGATAGGAATTCAAAATACCCTTCCTTCTAGCTTCTAGTTTAAGATTTCTCAACAACAGCTCCTTACCTCATGGATCTATTACAAATTCAGGAATCATACCAGGGATTTTTGAA